CCAACCAATAAGAATCCTAATGAACCTAAAAAAAGGATAAAGGCCCAGCAGAAATTACTTGTTTTTCGAGACCCCGTTATAAGTTCTATCCATATATGTTCTGATCGCCAACTCATACTAGATCCAGTTGCATTTTATTGGAATTGAGAGAATAACCCAAAGAAATTTGACTTTACTCTTTTTGTTTCCGAAGTAACTCTCATCAACTAGCACTATTCTGATGTGAACTTTTAGGTGTAATTCATCGAATTGGCTAGATCTAAAATACTAGCATCCCCTTCATATGATCCCCTATAGATATCTACATCCATTTAGATACATTGACTTTCCATTTCAGACATCCGCCGATCCTGATCTATTTTAAAATAGCTAGTCGCATCGGATTTAAAAAATCTTGTTTCTTTGAACATGAAGAGATAAAGAAGCCATTGCAATTGCCGGAAATACTAGGCCCACTAAAGGCACAAAAATAGAGGGTAAGTTGAGAGTTGTCATAGAATGGGTACCTCGATTTAATATTTGTACCTGTTATTCTTATATTATATATTTATATTATATATATTAAAATTTTATATATATTAAAATTAGTTATTAATTATAATTCGTATATAATTATACTATAAGTGAGTATATATAATAATGGAGTATATAATAAGTGCAAGGAATGTAGAACTAAATAAATGGACTTATTCATTTTATTTTTCTACATGGAATATATGTATGATAATCCATCTATTTAGTATTCTTCTTTTATTATTTTGTTCTTGTCTTCTAATTTTAATTTAATAAAAAGAAAGAGTTTCTTAAAAATTCCCGAAAGATTCGTTAGAATACGATCCAACAGGGATTATTAGTAATAATGAAAATTCTTGGGAGATATAGAAAGAGGCAAGACTATATATCTATATTTGAATTATATTGTATATACATACGTTAGAAGGTAACATTTAATTCGTTTTATTTGCCTTGCCTAATGCTAATGTAATGTCGCGAAAAGAAGAATTAGCTCTTTTATCTTGTTGAGAGAAACTTTCTGATTAGTAATCAGAATCAGGAATATGGGTAAAAAAAGATCTCTAAAAAAAAAATAAAGAATTTTCTGCAACTTTTTATTCTTTCTAGAATTAAATCTTGTGTCACCAAATAAAACCCGATTCTTCTCATTTTTACTTTGATTCTGATAAACTAATTGGTTGTTCGCCACAAATAAAATAATTGAACTTAAAGCTCTACTCGATTTAATTTTTATTCAAAGGAAAGAAAGCGTGGAGCTGAAATAACTCATTCAGAACGCCTTTTAAAAGATTACGTGGTACGATTGGATCGAATAAGCCCTTATGGAATAAATATTCAGCCGCTTGTGAACCTTCAGGTACTGTCTTATTCAATGTTTGTTCAATTACTCTTTTACCCGCAAATGCAATGTAGGCATTGGGTTCGGCAATAATGATATCTCCCAACATACCAAAACTAGCTGTCACCCCACCAGTAGTAGGAGATGTAAGGATTGATACATAGAATAACTTTTTATTTGATTGATAATCACATAAAGCAGAAGATATTTTAGCCATTTGCATCAAGCTCAAACTTCCTTCTTGCATGCGTGCTCCTCCGGAAGCACATACTAGAATAAGAGGTAAAAATTTATTGGTAGCATACTCGACCAAACGGGTGATTTTCTCGCCTACTACAGATCCCATACTACCCCCCATAAACTGAAAATCCATAACCCCAATTGCTATAGGAATACCATTTAGTTGACCTGTGCCTGTTTGAACAGCCTCAGTTAATCCTGTCTTTCTTTGATAAGAATCAATACGCTCTTTATAAGGTTCCTCCTCCGAATGAAATTCAATGGGATCCAGAGAGACCATGTCTTCATCCAGAGGATCCCAAGTACCTGGATCAATCGAAAGTTCGATTCTATCTGAACTACTCATTTTCAAATGATATCCACATTGTTCACAAATATGCATTTTTGACTTAAAAAATTTCTTATAATTTAATCCATAACAATTTTCGCATTGAACCCACAAATGCCTGTATTTTTGAGTTACCTCGAGATCATTAGAACTTTTAGTTAAATCACTACCATTCGTGTTAGTTCTTATACTGGAATTCTTGTTTTCACTACTATTTCCACTTTCACCACAAATGTAACTATAAATGTAGCTGTCACCGTAATTATCACTACCACTTAAAATGTAACTATCAATATGGATTTGAGAACTAAGATAACTGTCAATGCAACTATTAATATGATTATTCCAACTATATTTAGTATCATACATGTAACGATCATAGTGGGGATCGTCACCCTTAGATACATTATTCAGATAACTAGAATTCCGATAACTATAAAAAGAACTTTCTACTTCACTCAGAAAAGAATGATCATTATCAATCTCAAAAATCTGATTTTCAATATCAAAATATATGGAATAACTGTCCCCATTACTATCCTTAACTAAAAAAGTGTCATCAGAGATGAAATTCCGAA